CAAGCACAAACATGAAATAAGTAGTTATGAGGTGCATACCTCATAGAAACTTAGATGTATAGTCTTAAGAGTTAATAGCTATTTGGTATGTGTTGATGATGCTTCCACATTTTTGTGGTCCAATACTCCTTAGGCATAACTTGCATTGCCACAATCGCACAAACCAAATCCATAGGATAGAATAATAGGAAGCGATTGAAATATCTATATAGTTGACCATACTATCCCATAATGAGATGATATAGTAATAGTAGGTCGTTATAATGACTGACGGCCATACGACACTAGAATAAGTCAAGAAGCATTGGGATTACTTATTCTATGTATATCGTACAATTCTTATTCGAATTCATAAAAGCCTCTTTCCCAAAATAAAAAAACATTCAAGGGAGTCCAAGAGAACACCTAAACAAGTTGAATAATCGCCAAGGGAAACACATTTTTTAGTGAAACCTTTGAACCCCCGATGCATTGATCCGCCAATGCATTTTCCTAGGATGATAAAGCATTAGATTATCATATCGAATCCTAGATCAAACTCAAACTGGTTATTTCTTAATTACAATATTCTTACTTTCTGAAGGTGTTCGGATTGCTATCCTCACATTCCTGCAGCTCTTCGCAATCAACCCTAACTATTTGCATGGGGGGTATAGCTTCAAAAAAAAGGGTTATCGCTGCCCTCATCAGGTACTGTTTATATCTCTCGGCATGTTGTTTTTGATTTTCTGTCCTTTCCTTTCGCAGATGGAGCTGCCTCACCAAACCCCACTCGCTCTCAGGGGGAGCCCATTGTGCACATTCCATCGACTGATCTAGCTCCACCGTCTCCTTCCAGACCACCTTCACCGCCACCGCCTCCGGCGACATCATCCCTTCCCGCCGAAACAACCACGGTCACAGCTGCCGGCCCCCCCATCTCTCTCTGTACTATCGGAATTCCATAGGAGGGAAAGACGATTCTTCTTGGCTGGCTGCCCTGCCCGACGAAAGGTGGTTGTTCCTTACTAGTACCTCGCTTCTCCGAACCACTGACTGACCTGGTTGCTCGCAGAACATATGCTACGATCTGCCGGGTCTTTCCATATTGATTGCGCGCGGGTCTACGAGACATGGGACTTAGGGCAACTCTTACTCTTACTCCGGCTTCAGGCGGCGGCCCGGACGTGATGGAAGCATCTCGTATGTAGAATGTACACGGTTGGGTAGTAAGAGGATGAGGCCTTCGGGTGTTCGCCTTTTGATTGAGTTTCCGAACGAAGTGGTTGCTTCTGCTTGTCGGGCAGCCTCACTTCATTCATGCATGGGCGTTCCACAAACGAAAGCGAACCAATGCCTTTCCTTTAGCGGCCGCGGTTCGCTGTTGGACAGAAGAGTATAATTCATTCTTTAATCTTTTCTATGATTCATTCATTATATTACTGATCATGTAAACGGAGACCTTTCTAAGGTTCCCTAGATCTTATCCCACCAAGGTCAAGGTGTTCAGATCAATGCCATCTAGGGTTCGATCAGTGGTAGCTGGGGTCATCTTACCTGGAGCAGATCGTAGGGTCTTATAGACACGAGACTGAAAGCTCCGTAGGGTTTACCCACTCTATCTAATAGTATAGGGGGTTGACCCACTCGACTAAAAGGAGAGGAACATGATTCTTTGATAGACTCTACCTTGCTCGAGCTGCTCCTCTTTCTTATTGATGGCTCCTGAGCGCTGTTCGTAGGAAAGCTCCGAGTTCCGTAAAATAAGAAGTGGTGCCCTTCCATCTCTAGCAGGTCTGGCGCTCACGTGACCGACAGTGATAGATCTGTCACTTCCAGGGGGAGTTCTGTTATGAGTGACGAGCGAATGCCCTATTGATCAAAGGTCATGAGCTCTGTTATGAGCGGGCTTTCTTTCGTTGATCAGGAACCTCGCCCGCCATAGCGGAAGTGCATCCATTCCTTCGTATCGCTCCCCCACTCTTTCGCTTGTTCATTAGGGCTCTGTGACAGGGGCGGGGCCTCGCTTCACTGCTGACGCTCTTCTAGGCGATCGTCTTAGGAGATGCGCGTCTTGCAGCGGAGTATAAACGTATCCTGGAAGAATTGGGCATGAAAGTCGATCATTTATTCTTTGGGTCCATGTGAGTTTGCTAAGAGGTTTATGATTCGTGGTAGAGCAGTTGATGTAAGTGCTCTTTCAGTGCGGATGATGAATTCTCTTACACACTCACTGGCCATCTTCCCTCTTATTACAAAGTTCAAGCCTACTTGAAATGTTGGCTTTGCGGGTATTGAGCTCACTGGGAAGCCGTCGGTTGAACCGTCATTGGTACCGCTTCTTCCTTTGACTTCACGGAAGATTTGGTATCCAGCCTCTACCTTTCTCGCTTTGGTTGGCATTCCCAGAAAAGGGAATTCTCACCTCTGACGAGGAAGGACTTGTTAGTTAGAGGATGGCTCCAAGAACGTCTTCGGCCAAAACACTTGTAAGAAATGGAAATTGACAAATGCAGGACGTTTTGAGGAGAGTGGGATGTGCTTGCCTTGTCCCTGGATTAAGAAGATCCTTCAGTACAAATATGGGTTCTATACTCTTGCTTTGGCTCCGACTACCTGAGGTTGGATGGCGGTGTGGACGATCAAATCAATCACAAGCTTATAAACCATAGATGCTTCATTCGTATGCATGTACCTCGAAAGGCAGCTGCTTCGAGGGAGTTGTGGATTCGTGAGTTGGCCATACCCTCAAGTATAAAGCCGCGATCAAGAAGAAGTCTTTTTCCGGGAAAGGGTGGTGGCTTTTTAGAACAAAGTCCAAGTCGTCTCGAGCTCACACCATATGGGGAAAACAAGATGAGTTGCTTTTTTAGGCTTATGCTCGGAAGGAAGGTAGAGACTATGAGGAGAGTTTTGCACAGCAATGATCAAAACAATCGGACTTTGCAATAACTGCTCAGTTCAATTGGAGGATTCATCAGATGGATGTGAAGAGTGCCTTCTGGAATGGTGATCTCAAGGAGGAGGTTTACATGACTCAACCAGAGGAGAGGCCACCCACTAGCTCCTCCAGCAGAAATAGACTCCTAAGCGGCTTATCTTGCGGCCGAATCAATCAATCAATCAAGCCTTTCCCGTAATGATGCTTGTACGGGCGGTGCAAAGGAGCCCGCAAGCAGTGAAAGAGGAAGACCTGCCACACCCAAGGAAGCAAGTCTCCCTTTCCGCACAATACCACACAATAAAGTGATGGCAAAGCGCGAACAACGGCCAAGAAGAAAGATATCCCAAAGGCTGTCCAGTAGCAAACCGAACATACTTCGGAAGAGCATCTTTATCCTCCGCTGTAGGAGCCAAGAACACATTAGTGCCGAGGCCCGAGCGGACCCATGCGAAAGCAGTAGTAAGCACAAGGCTTCTATAATTACACCCTGAACCGCGAGCGGAAAACGATCCGTCGCAGAAGACAAATCAAAACTTCGTAATGATGAAAGTTTTGACAGCCTCCGTAAAGGTGCAACCTGATCAAAAGTCCCATCACATGGGATGAGACGCAAGATCTTCATACACCAACCAGTCGTGAGCAGGACGCAACAATGCTTGCTTCACAGCGTTCGGGATCGCGAAGACCCGAACCTTACCTGCTCCTTCTTCCTTGAAGGCCAACCTTCCCGGTGGAAAGTGGAGCATCTTACTATCGTCACTAAGACCCCCAGCAGCTTTAATTCGACGAGCACACACAGAATAACTGAATGTGAGCATCTCATGAAGCCACCTACCAGCAAGACAATATATCGAATCAAGGTCATCCACTTTTGTGTGTAACGACCAAGGAAACGACATAGCTTGAGGATCCTCCTCTCCCTTGCTAGGGAAGAGGGTTCTCCGAGGAGCAAAGAAACAGAAAGTCGGGGCCCCGAAGCCCACTCAAGATTCTGCTTTGTGAAAGGCCATAACCTACCGCGAGCCGACGGAGAACCGTCAGACGAAGCGGAAAGGAGGCTGCACTTATCCCATAGCGCAAGGGAAAACCAATCCCATATTGCCCTTTTCAAAGGTGTCTTCATTTTATTATCAGACACGAACGAATTCTTCTTCGTTCTCACAGAGGATGCTGACCATTGTGGAATCCACCGAAAACCTAGCTCCATAGGAGTTTCGAATAATCGAGGGACATACCTTTCAGCAAGCTCCACGCACTTACTACGGAAGTCAATCAAAAGATCAACCGGAGTAGTAGATGGAAGACTCACTATTGTCTTATATTGAAAGTGAGTTCTTTTAGATATTAGAACTAACTTACTCAAAGAAAATAGTGATAAATATAATTTCACCAATTTGTCTGCCTTCTCATCGCGCATCGAAATCATCTTTCGATGAAATGATGGAATGCAGCGCGGAAGTCCAGATCTTGTCAAACTTACAGGGAATGGTAAAGCTAAATGCCGATCGAAGGATCCACCGTAGTACCTTTGTAGGCATACGGCAGACGCTTTTAGATAAAGGGCTGTGTTTAGCCAACCAGCTTTTCGCCTGAAAGAACCACCTGACAAAGAGGTATATAGCTACACAACGCTCTTTGGTTAAGCGGCCATAGATGCATAATTGGACTTTATTACAAAGTCCAATCACGCGTCGAGTGACTTCTAAATCACTCCGCCACAAACGCACACTTAGCCTCTCAACAATATTAAATAAATGTTTGTAAGAGGTTTTAATCATGTTTCACAGTACCTATTTTGTAAAAGTTCAAGATTGTGAACACACAAAATAAAGTGTGTGTTTGACTCACCCTATTTCCCAAGTTTGACCTTGGAAAGGGGGGGCGCCAGAGCAGCTAACCTCTGACAGTTTGACGATGCAAGACACAAAGATTGCATCCGGCATGACAAACTCGCCGAAAACACGATCATACACTTCTGCCGACCGTGTCGCGACTAGACACACCCATTCATTGATAACACTTCCATGCGGAAGACGCTCAGGTGTGCGGGAGAGCAATCTCCCCACTCTCAGTCCCACAGAGGGACTGATGGTGCCTTTTCTGACCTCCTTCGAGCCAACTCCATCCTTGAAGCAAAATGCCTTCTTTGAAACCGTCTCCTCTGAGACTGCCTCCTATGAGGCGCCGACGTCTGCCACACGTCAGCCCGGCAGGTCGATACCTTAGAAAGCAAGGAAACACAGCACAGCACACACACAACAAGGAAGTAAAGCTCATGTCATTACACTATAAAACAGGATGGCATTACATAGAAAGCAGTAAAAAGGGGTCAGGGGAGCAAGGTGAGTAAGAATGGGTCCTGTGTCAGCCCACTCGATTAGGCAACTACCTCCCCTGTAAAGAGTACGCTAAGCCTTTGACACTCTGGCAGGAGGAAACATCACCCCTGCTTGTACAATCATACTGGTTATTTACAGAAACGCCACTGAAACACTTAATGTAATTTTGTACCCTTAAAAAAGATGCAAAAAGACCTAGGTACTAGACACTGGTCACGGGTCTCCAATTCTTGTTGAATCCTCAGAGGGTGGGAAAGGCTTCCACTTCAGTAACTGCCTGCACAGGGAGGGCGTCGATTCCCCCCTTGATAGTCAATATATAGCAGCTTCCGATACTGATAACAGCGGCGGGAATAGGAGCCGAAAGCCAGATTGAGTTCCGACTGAACTATCAGTAGAGCAGTTGTACTCCCTTCACCTACCCAAATAGAACTGGATTTGGTGGGGCGCAACGCAAATATCAAACAAAGATTTCCGAGCGAGGCTCCATCCCCATGAAGAGATATTTTTCGAGTTGCTTGTGCCTGCTAGTACTAGTACATCTGAGAATTATGAATTGGCAAAAATAGCCCCAGGGCTATGGAACAAAGGATTCTCCCGGATCTGCCCCTTTTTCCAGTTATGGATCAATGGGTTCTCGGTGAACCGGATAAGGGTGATCAACCACCTCAGCCACTTATCCCTCTATCGTCCAGGCTTTTGTCCCTATCCACGTGTGATTGATAAATCAATTCAAGGGTGCTGCTTTTGCTCGGGAAACCTGGTTTGGTTGAAATGCTACTGGTGGTTGGTGCTCCCGGCCGCTGTTGGTGCATCATAAACGAGTTCTAACCGGAAAAAAGCTTAGAAAGAGGAACATGCTATGGCTCTGCCGTTGGGATGGATACGCGGGTACTGGTTCTCGAACGGACTCTGCAGGATTAGGAATTGGCTGCGGAAGCACTATTTATTATTCATTGAACTTCATAAATGATCAGAGTTGTATAGTGTTGCACTGCAACCACCTGCCCCATGCATAAGGGCTTATCCTAATCGGGGGCCTGGAACGGCAATGACAGAACACTGATTGGGAGAGGCCTTGGGTTGGTCCGACCAAGAAAGGCATGGGAGTCTTTGGGCATTTCGCCGTGTTGGTTGGTCGACAGGAAGGGTTGGGAATAGTTGAGGCTGCAGGGACCAAGCCCCTAAAGAAGTCAAGGGCGACGAGAAAGGTCTTGATGAAGCTCGAAAAAGACTTAAGGCAGGGAAAGCAACCGAACCCCTGACTCGGGCTTCAATTCCAACCATAGGGATAAGAAAAGCAGCCGAAGAAGCAATCACAATTTCATTGCCTCATGGTTGATTAAGTTGGGAATACATTCCAACCGAACCTGTGCCAACAGAATCGATCTCAACCGGGAACAGAGACGGGGAACCGGGGAAGACAGAGGAAGAACTAGCAATCGACCTTGGCACATCACGCCTTAACCATTCTTATTTCATTTAGTAGCTCTTTGAGGAACTTCTATTTCATTCTTCCTCTGGTAAGTTATTGCGTTCGACTTGCATGTATTAAGCATATAGCTAGCGTTCCCTCGTCGCCTCGAGGGCTCTAAACGTAAACTCCACTCGCTGGATCAAACTCAGATGTAGAATAATTACACTAACGTTCAATCCCTAAGCTGAGTTGGCTTGTTTCGTGCCTTGAGGCCCTGCGATGGATGATGAATCATCTGACCGACCTTGCTTCCCCACCTGTGACCCCCTCTTTTCGCTTCTGGCCCTTGTAGAGTCTGAAACCCAGGAAAGAACAACCGGAATCTGGGGGGGGTAGATTCGGTGAAGGAACGGAGACAAAAAGCGAACTCCGATTTGGTCCGCTAACGAGATGCGCAGGTCGATGAGCGAAAGACTCTGCCGGTGTATCACTTTTGAGCAGCTCGAGCAAGAGAAAGACTAGAGAAGAGACGCTCTTAAGCCGAGGCTGAAGCTCTTTTTCGGACCTTCGTCTTCGGCTCCAAGCTCGGCAAAACTGAAACTGTGCTTCAGCAATGATCCCTTCGAAGGACCAGTCATAGATCGTCCAATACAGAAAGCCATAGATTTCGGAGAAAGCTTCCGCGTCTTCGTGGTCAACACAGGTGAGACCTCTAAACATGACAGGCTGCTCCATCGTGACTGCTCCCCATTCTCGAAATGAGATTGCTCTTGAGATTCGACAAAAGGAATGGGATATCTTTCTGTTCCTGGGGTCAAAGACGATGATAAGAGACTCGGTCGCCACACGGATCTTCAGTCACCTGCTCAAACTAAAAGCTTTCTTTGGGTTGCGTTCTTCTTTCCTCTCTTCTGGGATGGCGGTGGCCATGATGCTCGTGTTATCTTGCAACCATAGACTCGTAGAGAGGGTGACGATCATCAAATGCAAAGGGTGAATGCAAACGGGAGTTCTTTCATTCTTCTTTGACAGTAGCTAAAAGGTGACTCCCTTCTCAGTTTGTCTCCTGCCAAACTGTTCCGAGGGCAACATCTTCTTTTGATCGGAGTTCCATGGTACCTGGCGCCTTATCAGCTGATTAGGGATCTTCTTTTGATAAGGCCATTGATGCTTGACTTTCCACCATCCATCCGGTTTTCAGAGATTGTGGAGCTTTATCCATGGGTGCTGCAATAGATTTTCCTCGGCGTCGTCAGCAACCATGAAGTCAACCTGTCTTCTCCCATTGTTCAGATAACAAAAGGCAAAGATGACTAGGGTCTTTTTGAAAACAGGGCAACTAGAAAACACAACGGATTAGTAGGTCAGAACATCAACTAGCAAACCAACTACTAACCAAACAGGTTAACGCAGGTCCGGACAAACAATTCCTAGACACCACATGCGCCATCTTAGTGCAGTTTCCTAAATGGGAAAGAAAGACGAAAGGTATGCAACCTCCTTACCCCCCGGGGCTTTAGCCAATGGTGGAGGAGGACCAGGAGATCAAAAGAGGTCTATAGTACCTCAGTTGCTACCCTAAGGGTTCATAATGGATCCTAGGTCAACGAAGGTGTCACCGGTAGGACCAATTGAAGTAGGGGAACAAAACGGTCAAATAGGAATGGTTGACCAACAAGAACAGGAGATTAAGATTCAAGGTTTGGGTTCTAATGGACAACATACAAATGGCTAAACCTATCTGACTGAGAGATAACTTTTACTTTGGCTTGTTCAGCTTTCCAAAAGGTATCTAAAAAAAGAAGGATAAATTCTAAGTATTCCTTAGTTTCACTTACCTTCAACTAAGGAATACTTAGAGTCAAAAAATATATGTGTTTACAAATATACATCTCTAACACTCCCCCTCAAACTCACGATGGATCAAGAGAGATCATCGAGAGTTTGCCAACCAAAAGCGTCTGTCTAGCTATCGTATGTGACAAAGTAAAGAAGTCAGCTAACTGCATAGATGATGAAACATAAGGAAGCGAGAGAGTTCCATCAATAAATTTCTTACGCACATAATGACAGTCCACTTCTATGTGTTTGGTACGCTCATGAAAAACTGGATGACTAGCAATCTGCATGGCGCTCTTATTATCACAATAAAGTGGAGTAGGACCCTGCAAATGAACCCCAAGATCCGATAGGAGCCAGCGAAGCCAAACTATCTCTGCAGTAGCATGAGCCATGGCTCGATACTCTGCCTCGGCAGTGGAACGTGCTACCGCCTCTTGCTTCTTACATCTCCAAGAAATCAAGGAGTCGCCAAGAAATATACAAAAACCCGTAGTAGATCGTCTATCAGTAGGATCCCCGGCCCAGTCGGCATCAGCATAAGCTCTCAACTGTAGAGACGATGTCGAAGGAAGGAATAGAACTCTGGATAAGGTACCTCGAATGTATTTGATGATGCGATGAACGGCAGCAAGGTGAACTGTACGAGGAGCTGTCATGAACTGACTAACTACATGCACGGCATGGGCAATATCTGGGCGAGAGATAGTTAGAGAAATAAAACTCCCAACAAGCTGCCTAAAGTGTGTGGGATCTGACAATGGCTCATCATAAGTTGGACGCATCTTCACATTTAGTTCTAAAGGTGTATCAACCACCTTATCATCTGTAAGTCGAGCTCGAGTAATCAGATCACTAGCATACTTAAACTGGGATAGAAGATATCCACGTGAAGAGAAGGCAACCTCTAAGCCCAAAAAATACTTGAGATGACCCAAGTCCTTCATCTCAAACAACTTATGCAACTTTTCCTTAATCAAGGTAATAGCAAGATGATCATCTCAAGTAATAATCATATCATCCACATATAGAAGCAAGATGGCACGTCCTCGAGGTGAGGTAGAAATGAACATCGCTGAATCATGATGACTGCGTCTAAATCCAGCCTGAAGAACAATAGTACTCAACTTCTCAAACCAAGCTCGTGGGGCTTGTTTGAGTCCATAGAGAGCCTTACGAAGGACGAGATGAGATGGAACAGAGAATCCAGGCCATATAGACTGATTCTTGCAAGTCCCCGTGAAGGAACGCATTCTTCACGTCTAACTGAAAAAGTGGCCATCTGTATACGGCTGCAACTGCTATAAGGGTTCGTACACTCGTCATCTTGGCCACAGGTGCAAAGGTCTCTTCGTAATCTACACCATACTCCTGAGCATATCCTTTAGCAAGGAGCCGTGCCTTATACCTTTCCAAGGTTCCATCAGATCGAGTCTTCACCTTGTAGACCCACCGACAACCAATAACACTCTTCCCTTCAGGCAAGGGAACAAGGTCCCAGGTTCTGCTTCGTTGAAGAGCCGATATGAGTCCCGCACCTTCCTTTCTGCCGCCGGCCAAGCAAGCCTGGCTAACACACAAAAAAGCACCGGCCGAGAGGACGTGGATGCGGCGACTCCGAGCGAGTCTAATCGACCACGCACGACGGACGAGGCTAGGAGGAGAACATAGAATAAGAAAGAGGACCCAGGGACATTCAAGCCCACTGCTCTCTGAGCGAAAGGAACGAATGCGCCAAGCAAGAAAGTGGGATTGGAGTAGTACTGGTTAGGCGGCTAATAGTTGCTATTTGACTCCATTAGATGTCCAATAATGATATGGCTATAAGATAGGCTCTTTGAGTAGTACTGGTTAGTATTGGCTACAATGAGATATAGGCTAGCTAAATGAGATGGCTAATAGGCTAGTAGTAAAGGTTGGGAGCACCATGGTAGTGTGGTTGGTGGGGGGCTTCGCTCCTTGAATATTGAAGCGTTCGTTGTTGGGCCCTATTCGTTCGATCAAAATAAAAAGGGGGCCGGGAGCGCAAGGTCCAATGACCGATTGTAGTAAGACCACTGAACTTTTCGTAGTGACTATCGATTGAACGTTCACGGCGGCACGGATCGAACTAAAAAAAAACAAATTGATTGGTATTGGGATTCGAACCTACGTAGAAAACCTTCAACAGATTTACAGTCTGTCGCTTTTGACCACTCGGCCACTCCCCCCTTCCCGGGCCGAGGCCCCCCTCAATGGCTTCCTGAATAAGAAGGAGGGCGGCGTTCGTTCTTATTGATTTGATTGAAGGGAAAACATACTATTAGCTTAGCTAGCGTTCCGGGAGAATCTAGTCATTTAGTCAGTTCATAACAATCTCTGTGAAAGGTGGGAAGCAAAGAAAACTAAATGGCTTCGCTCGCAGCTTCCTTCGCTAACGCTAACTCGCTGCTCGCTATAGTAGGCGGCTAGGCTAACTCAGCCACTGATCCTCCTAGCTTTTGGGCTCGTTTCGCTAACGACTTCACTCGCTGGCTTCTTAGTTTTTTGAAACAATGTTGCTTGGCTTCTACTGGTATCTCTTCGTCCAAAGAATGCTTCGCTTGCTAAGGGAAAGAGTTAGACCGCTGTAGCTTCCGCTTCGCTTGCCCTTGCTTTAGGGGAAAGAGTTCTAGTGTTAGCTTCGCTTGCTATGCTAAGAGAACCCGGTTTCTATGCGTTAGCCATACAAACAAGCCAGAGAAGAGTGAACGTTAGCTCTGCTCTAGCTTGCCCGCTTCGCTCGCTTTCGTTACGTATGCTTGCACGCTTCGCTTGGCTTCGCGCTTGTTTCCGGTGCTCTTGTTTGCTCTGTTGACGGTGTCGTTGCTTTAGTGTTCGGTAGGTATGCATCAGTATAGTTCAGTGTAGACGTTTCCGTGTCGGTGTATATGCTGGAGTAGAGTTTGTAGTGTTAGGGGCTAGCTTTAGTTACCCTGCTTCCGTGCTTTGAAGTTAGGTTAGTATGCTTTAGTATAGGTTGTGTAGACATGCCCCTTTTCCGCTTCCGTCTTTTGGCTTGGCTTTCATAGAATAGAGTTTTTAGTGTTAGGTTAGTATGCTAGGGTTAGCTAACCCTTACTCTTAGTGTTTGGTATGCTAGCTTCTATTTCCGCTGGCCTTCGCTTCGGGAAAGCAGTTCTAGTGTGAGCTCCGCCCGCTTCGCTTGCTTTCGTTACGTATGCTTGCTCTGCCTTCGTGCTTTCGTGCGGCACGTTTGCTCTGTTGACGCTGTGTATGCTTGAGTAGAGTTAGTGTATAGGTTAGTATGCGCTAGCGCATACTAACTACGTGTTTCCGTGCTTTAGTGTGTGGTTAGTATTTATTCTTCAGTATAGTTCAGTGACCGTGCTTTCGTGCTTTGAAGTTAGGTTAGTATGCTTTAGCAAGCCCCCGTGCTTGTGCTGTGTATAGGTTAGTATGCTTTAGTATAGCTTGTGTAGCCGTTGCTTGCTTTCGCCTCGCTTGTTCTGTTAGTTTTCGGTATGCTAGCTTCCGCTGTAGCTTGCTAGAGTTAGAGTGAAAGGCTAGCTTCGCTTGCTAAGGGAAAGAAAGTGATTAGGTGGCGAATGCGCTATTCAAACTACGTGTTAGTGTTTGCTTGCTTTGTATGCTAACACATACATTCTACCTAAACCGCTGAGCTCTAGCCTTGTGTCTAAAGAAAGAGAAGAGTTAGTGTTAGCTTCGCTTGCAGTGAAGTTCTAGTGTTAGCTGCTTCGCTTGACTTTTAGGGCTCCGCTCCTTAGTCAACTTTAGGTTGACAGCTTCGCTTCCTTAGCGTAGTCTCAGTCCATAATTGAAGGCTCGGTAAACTCGGCTAGCGGACTTCCTTAGTAGTTAGCTAGCGGAGCTAGCCTTAGCCTCAACAATTCGGCCAGCTAAGCGCTGCCTTAGCCTTCTTTATGGAAAGGGCAAAGCTGCAGCTTCGCTCCTTTGCTTTAGGCTCTATAGGCTCAGCTCTATAGGAAATCCAATCCAATAGCATAGCAGCGGCTACTAGCTTTGCGATAGGAGCTCCTTAGGTTAGCTTTGATAGTAGTTTCCTTCCCCTTAAACTAAAGTTATTGTAGTTCGCTTTAGGAGTGAAAAGCTTTCTGAGATGACTTATCTCTCCGGGGCCTTACAATAGATTGCGGCTACCTTTAGTCTGCTGCAGCAGCCCCAAAGCCGCCCCGATCAATCACCTTGCCAAAAGCCAAAAATAAATGGAAACCACCAAAAATTAAAATGCGATATACCTTCCGAATATGAAAGGAAAGCTGCTCCTGCGGTTTCTAACCCAATTAGTTAGTTAGGGCTTTGAAGGTAGGTGTCGGAGAAGGTGTCGATTGGGTTTGATGTGTGCATATTTTCGGCAGCTGGTAAAGGTTCCGTTGGTTGCCCTATCCTATGGATAATTTCTATTTGTGGTGTTGAGCTCTCTAAGGTGAATACTGCATCCCAGCATGCAGTTTCTTCTCCTGTTGGTCCTGCGAGTGATCAGTTGGAGCAGTCTGAAGCGGTTATACGGGATGCTCAGGGCAGAGATTTGGAAGAGGGTGGGGTTGGGTTGAAGGAAATTGAGGCTAAGAGAAGGGTTGAAGATAGAATCATGGAAGTAGGGAAGGTGATGGGTCTTTCTTTCAGCGATATTGAGGATTAGGTTCGTCGTTTGCTGTGGCATTTGGAGAAGAAGGAACAGGGTTCGACGCTTGGTTGCAAGGAAATAAGAAGAAGGCTAAAGGAAAACGGGAACTCATCAACCCGGTGAATTATGACAAAGGAGCGAACCTCAAAATGGGGTTCGGGGCGGATGGGGCTGGTGAGTTAAGAAGGTACGGGAAAGAGGGTGCTGTTGGTTTGTCATGAAGATCGTGTCGTGGAACGTGAGAGGGTTGGGGAACCCAATTAAGAAAAAAGTGAGGGTTAAAGGGGCGTTGAGGAAACTAAAGGCCGATATTGTTCTTATTCAGGAAGCTCGATAGAGCTTTCTTCGGTGGACGGTGCTACAATAAGGGAGGTGTGGAAAGTGAATCGGTGTGGTTGGATTAGTGTGGATGCTCAAGGAACTGCGGGGGGTCTAATTTCGATGTGGTGCTCTAAGTCCGTAGTTATGGAGGATAGCTGGAATGGGAAGTTCTCTTCATCTGTGGTGGTTAAAGATGTGGGTTTGGGTTACAGCTGGGTGGTAACGAATGTGTATGGTCCTAATGATGCGCGGTTAAGGGATGAGTTTTGGGCAGAGTTGGAGGATGTTAGAAATCGATGGGATTTGCCTTGGTGTGTTGGCGGCGATTTTAATGTTATTCGGTTCTCGCATGAGAAGAGAGGGGGTTGAGATACTACTGCTAGTATGAGAGGCTTCTCTTATTTTATTGGGAGAAAGAAGATTGTGGACTTGCCGTGTGGTGGTTCTTTATTCACTGGGTCCAATAATCAGGAGGATCCGGTGATGTCTAGGATTGATCGCTTTTTTGTTGACGCGAGGTGGTGTGAGTTGTATCCGAACGTCCATCAGTTTTCGGTGCCTAGACCAGTGTCGGATCATTGTCCTATTTTTCTTGACTCTCAGATAGACTCGTGGGGCCCTTCTCCTTTTAGATTCGAGTTAATGTGGCTGGAGGAAAAGGGCTGTGCGTTAGTAAGGGCTCTACCTTGGTCTTGCCTCTCTGTCTGAGCTCTTGCTGGAGCAGGAGCTTCAGCAGGTCTGGTCGTAGACTCATCCTCTGTGGTGCAGTGCGCTAGGTTGGCTGCGGCAGGCTTGGCTTGGGAGGCAGGTCCGGGGTAAGCCAATATGACGCTAGCAGGCGCAAGAAAGAGAAGGTACGATAGATCAGTCGAAGCTGGAGGCAAGTCCGGTTCTTGAGTTGCAGGTCCGGAGCAGGGGCGCCTATAAGGGGGGGTTGGGGGAACTCCCCCAGCTGGTTGGTTTTTTCTTTTATTAATTACTTATACCTTTTAACTGGAGTAGCGTTTGTATTAAGAGTATACCGAAGGAGTTCTTTAACTGGCATGCTTTGGAGCTAAGGAAATCTGGCACCTTGGTAGTTCGGTGAATGAGAGAGTTGGCTGAGTTGATAGGAAGTACGCTTGGCTTGTTGCTTTAGATAGATATTCCATTAATAAAGAGACATTAAGGAAGAGGCTTCTTTCACCGAAGGGAGCGATGGGATCCCCCGAGACAGGAGCCCGAGCGCCAATAAGAGAAGAATTGAATCCCAGAAATAAGCAAGAAAAGGGATGCAAGCTGATGGAAAGAAGCCTATATTAGATATTATAAGCAAGCGACATTGCATATGCATTAGAGAAGAGGAAGTCTAGCAAAGAGGAGAAGTATACCAGTCCAAGCTAGTCAAGCTGTTGAAGTAGTGCCAGAAGAGGTTGGCGTATAGAGCATCGGTCGATAGGGGGTGAAGCTAGGAAGCAAGAGAAGAGGGCTGCCATTAGCTTAGCTGCAACTCCTACTTCCGAGACGATAGGAATGGATGAGTGTGCCCTATAGGACAGACAGATAGAAGTATGCCCCACTAGAGTAAGGTAATTCTTATAGCAAGCATGGGCAGCAATCAGTTGAGTCTAGTTCTTGAGTTCGGGACTCGCGCTATAAGGCGGCCTCTTTTCTTTGCCTCTAAAAAAGGATCTGCTAGGGTAATTTACTATAGGCTCCTTTAACATGCCTTAAATTTGCCTTTTTGAATCTCTTGTAGATATGCTATCTTCCTTTAGCCAGAGCGCAATTCCTGAGCTAAGGAGGGGGCGCCAAGGTCTTTCCTTTCCTTTAAGAGTGCAGATCGGGAGCCTAGCATAGTGCTGCAAGCCAGCCGGCCTCGAATAGTGAAAGAAGGAAGGCAGCCTATTAGATTCAAGCGAGGAATCCTTACCTCAGGCTCCTTTCAATTAAGTAAGGGAGTAGCGTATCATATAGGGGACATCTTGAGTCTATCCCCAAATAGACTAGCCAATTGTTAGAGCAAGCATTCCTGGTAGGAGAGCAAGCATTCGGTAGGCGCTTTATGCTATCATAGGCGGGTGCAATCAGTCAATACGTTAAACGATTTATTTGTTAATTGTATCCCCCTCCCCTCTAGCCTTGATGCGCGAGGGGCTCTCGGAAATAAGGGGCAAAGCAAAACCAAGAGGAGGTCGTAGATACTATACCTGGATTCTCTCTCGTAGGGCATTTATCTGTAGTAACAAGCCTGTGAAAGCAATATCTTCTAGGCTGACTTACGATAATGAAGATGCTTAAAGAGCCTTTCTTGTAAGGTTATGGACTGAATTCAACTTTCGAAAAGAGGAATCCTTGAGAAGTGAAGAGGAAATAAATCAAGGAGGAGTGGCGCATAGGGGCATTAGAGAAGGCGCAATCAGTCTCCCTTCATTGAGTAATCCATTTTATTACTCGAGCATTGGCGCGATCCCTTGCTTGGCCCTTTGCATGTTCCTCACAAAAGTATATTTCTCATGGTTTTCCCATTCTAACTTCCGAAACTTTAGCTTTTCGCTCTCAAACCAACGCTGTAAAGCCACTCTCTATTCTTTAACCTGTTGTCGCTCTACCTTTTTTTCCATAAGCCGGGTGAAAATTATTAAATTCTGCCTGATGAGATTGTTTAAAAGGACTTGAGGATGGTTTGAGGGCCAAAAAGAATGGGATTTCTCTTTAGCGGAAGTCTTGTTAGCCGCCAGGATGCCCCTCGCTTTATTAAATATTTTTCCGATCGCTTCTTCAGTGCTTCAGCATTGTTGCTTTAGGAAGTTTGCTGTTAGGTTTTCCGCTGCAAAATCAAGTGCCATTTTAGGCATCCTAAAGAGGAGAAGACTCGCTGCTATTAGGGAGGTTTTACCGGACCAAGGAAGGTTTAGGAATCCTTCAGAGCCTCGTCTTCCCAGGTCAGCTCCCACTCCCAGGTCAACTCCGAGGTCAGCTAAGCTACTACTCCTTGCCTCGTTCCCAATCTTCGATTCCCTCGTCTTCCCCACCGGTTCTCCCGATCTGTCTTTCCTGGGTTTCGAGAAAGAAGAGTGAAGAAGCAGAAGACCTACCAGCTGCAATGCATATCTAGGGGATTCGGTTGTAAGATGTGCTTATTGACAGATAGGATAGGCCTTTGAAGGTCCTCTAGTTAGCTTCTTCAATAAGTCTAAAAGGATGTTTTCTTACCGGTTGGGGGCTGAGGCAATCTCCTAAGCCATAAGAGAGAAGGATAGGGGAATACCTTGACTTGACTGCAAGCTCTATGAAGGTTCCTTTGCTTCCTCTCTTTTTTATTTGTTCTCTGAGTGAGGTACCTTAGGGACCTAGCTTTACTTCCTTTCCTTGCCTGCAAGCCTCTATAAGGTGTCTATCTAGAAGGAGAAGCAAGGGTGGTCGTAGAGAAAAAGGAGGTCGTAGTCAAATCCATCTCTTGGGTTTGATGAGAGAGAGTTTCCTTTGTTGGTTCGTCAGGTAGCCTGTACTCTTTCTCGGGAAAGCTTTTTAGTCAAGCGGAACCTCTTGGGAAGGCGGAGGTACAGAGAGCAGATACAGGATCAGACAGAGGACAGGCGGTATGGATAGGAAAGCACTAGTTCCGGGTAAGCGGCTTAGAAAGTCTGTCTTTCTTCTCGGACCTTGGCTTATATCTTTGGCTTATAAGGGCTTTACGAGCCCCCCCTATCCCTATAAAGCGAGTTTCACCAGCACTTGAGCTAGTAGCCGCAGCTTTACTTAGATAGGGCTTTCGGATAGGAGAAAAATCCTTCTTTTCGGCTAGTCGTGTAAGCGGTACTCTTTGGAAGCAGTACTTTCCCTATTTTTAGATTGGGAAGGTAAGAGATTTTTGAGACAAGTATCGGTTTCAGTTCCAGTGGTAAACTAAACCTTCTTTCCGTTCTCTTGGTTTCGGGTAGTCGATCAACAGTTCCGGCTTTTGCTTGCGATCCGGCTCCGAGGGTCGTAGAAGAAACTGCTTCTTGCGATGCGTTCTGTAAGGGCTTTTCGTTATAGGCTTAGACATTCTATCTTTGTCTTGCGGGTTTGGACGGAAAAAAATCGCTTTTAACACCACTCGTTGTTCAGCCCAACACTAGGAAAGGCAAAGTCCACTCGCTTTTCCAGCTTGGGCAAGTCCGTCCACTCGTAGAATCCTCGGGCTTTAAGGGCAGGAGGTCGTAGATCAAACTCCTTCTTCTTTTGTTCAAGCGTCTATGGCTTTAGAGAAATTCCTACTGTTGTTGTGGTTAGTGGCTTAGCGATTCCAGCAGGAAAGTGACTTCTAGGCTCAGTTTACTTCTAGTTCCATGCTCTAGGGCTGCCCTTGTCTGTGGTGAGAACCGGAGTACATCGAACTAAGGGCAGGAGTCTTCTTCATCTGTGTCACAATGCGTTGGATCAATTTCTCTCTCGCCGATCATTGTTGCTGGAGATCCATTTGCTTTTGTTTAATAGCTGCTGCATAGGGACGTTGAGGACCCGCAGGTACCTAAATTTCTTCAGGTTGTTCAGACAGATTAGGCAACTGCTTACTTTTCCTCGCCCCTATTCTCTAAAGCAGCAGCGACCTCAACCCGAGGGAGGTCAGCAGAGAATACTTTTTCGGAATTATTCGGCCCTCGAGGAGAATGTTGCCCAAATGTCAACTCGGAATCATCAGAAGCATTTTGCTCTCAGGATTAAGATGGAGGTTGAGGAAGTAGGGGAATCATCAAATGATATCAATGGAGAAGGCTCAGATGTCAGTGGGGTGGTAGAAACAACATTGACAGCGGCTTCAGGGACTGAAGGTGCTGGAACCTCATGGTCTGGCAGGGGATGGGTAGCTATTTGGGGGAACAGTATTAGCACAGCACCTTCAACTGAATTGTACTTCAGCTCACCAGAAGTGAGACGGTCATGGATGATTCTAGACAATGTCTTACAAAAGCCAGTACCATGTCCCGGCCTCCGATGATAACGACAAAAGCGAGAACTTACTTCATCGCCAGGCTGCATCAACTAGTTGGATGAAGGCAGAACGAGTCTACCAAAAGCGAGCAATACATCGAACCATTTCTCTGTATCCTGAAGATCAACATTGTACTGAATAGGTTCGTCCCGAGCACGCCTGTTGTCAGAACCATAGGGCTTTTTGAGATCACTCCTCCCCCCAAGGTACTAAAGCTAGGACCTGGCTCAGAGGTTTCCACCGCAAATAAATGAAATCAACAAGTGGGAACGAGAACGAGGCTTTCTGCTCTTTGATCACTTCCTCGAACGCAGTAGCACGTTCGATGAGTTTGGTGAAAGTAGTAATCCCGACCGGAACGAGGGCACATCTGAGATTCAAATGTCACCCTTGAACACAATTTTACCAATTTTTCTTCAGAAGATGGCTTTTCCAGCTGTAAGGCCAGAGTACGGAACCGAGACAAATAGTCAGTCTTCCAATTTCTCACTCATTTTTGGTCTACATCTGCGGAGATCTTCCATGGTGACGTCTTTCTTTTTGGTATCAAACCTTTTTTTTGCAGAATACATCAGTCATTTGCTCCCAGGAAAAGATGGATACAGGTAGCTGGCTAGTGTACCACGTAAAAACCGTTTTTGTGAGGGAGGAAGGGCGGGCGAAGAGCTTAACTTTTGCTTTTCTCGGAGAGGGCTAGGTTGATCATCTCGGAAGGGAAGAAACATTTGATGATTCTAAGCAGAAAACAAACAATGGTATTACCGGATGCTTGAGGAGAGAAGGACTAAACATATCCCATACTTCTCGCTCCCAACCCGGGGCCATGCTTCAAAACGAGCTTCAAAGCAAAGAATCACCGTCTTGAGCGAGACGCGCGAAAGCCGTTGCTTGTTGCTTTTCGCCTTTGCTGGGGTTCTTTGGAACTATCCAATGTTTGCCCTTCTTCACTGCAAACATTTCTGTTTTGCCCTTTCTTTAGATTGAAGATAAAACTTCCAACCATCATCATATCTTATTCCCCAAAAACCCGGCTTAAGAGAGGATTCTGACTGCAGGAGCAGAACGGGAGTTGTTTTCCTTTTTTACTACTACTATAAGAGGCCTTTCGCTCTATGATCAAGCTCTAGGGCCGGTTGAAAGCAAAGCGTCAAAACTCTTTTTGGGTTCATCAGTATCAGTCTCAGAGGAGTGCCTTCCTACGTTCCGGGAAGAAATAGATACTAGAAAAGCCTGCCATTAGAGTATGGAATTTATAGTGTTCAACGCCAAGCCATTCATATATGGATTCGAGTGCTATCTTATCTCGCCTATCCTATAGTGACTAGTGAACGAGGAAGGGCTTTACAACTCTCTCTCAAGAGGGCTTCCCTTAAGCTTTTTCTTCGTTAAGTGCTTTGCTTGTCACGATGGGATTCTCGCTTAATAAGCTTCTTGTTGAGAAGGGCAAAAATAATCTGGGATGGAACAGGTCGAGTAGTTCCTCAAAGCCATGGGTCATTGACGAAGGGGCCGCAGACTACATTAATTCAGCTAGGCTAAGAGACCAAAGACTCAACAGAAGTTTACAGGAAGAGAGAGTGTATCAGATTCCCTACGGTCGGTAAGCACGTACTTTTCAAGACCTTTTTATTGATTGAATGAAGCGTAGTGTTTATTATTTTTTTTTAACTCCTCCGGTAGGCCAAAAAGAGTAAGGGAAACTGAAACCGTAAAAATAGTCTTGTATTCCGGTCCTACCTTCTTTCCTTATTTTTTTTATTTTGTTTCTTCGGAAGATTGGCACCAGGCCTTTTGAAATCGGAAGAAAGGGAGGTGAGAAGAGCAATGATTACCTAAGTAATGGCAGTCTTTCCCCCACCCCCAAACCAATCATTTCTTTCTCCTATCCTAAAAGTAATCTCCCTCGTATTGAGACGGGGAATAATCAATCGCTCAAATCGGGTGCGGGATTCCTTCTTCCCTTTCCCTTTCTTTTCCAAAGAATTCTCCTAGCAGAATTTGGTTACGATCCCTGAGGGGTATCATGCCTTATATCCATCGGGATTTCAAGCAAGGAAACGAATGGATCGAATTGCGTGGGGTCTTCCCCTTATTCTTCTCTTCTTCTTTAAACCGGACTTCTGAATCTGGTGGCGAATTTCCTCTTTCAAACTCTTCCTTTATCAGCTCGGCCAATTGCCAACTATCTGATGGGATCTCAAACAAAGAGACAAATCAAAAAGGTGCCAGATTGACTAACTCAGACATTCCATGCCTCCCGGATCCCCATAAAAATCCCACCGCACCTCTTCCTCTTATATAATATAATAAGAAACCGGCACAACACGACCCTTCATGCCAACCCAAGAGGCCCATCCTCCCTTCGTTGGTTGACTGGACATCCTCAGTGTCGCCCCATCCTCACTCTAATAGAAACGCCGGGAATGGGCAGAGGTGTATGGACGTTTGTTGTGTCTACCTTCTTAACCGAAGGCGTACATTGATAAGGAACTGTTCTATCTAATTGGCATTAGTACGTGCGGCAAGTGCTTCTGCCTCATCCTGTTCCTGAACGGGAGGTACGCTTGGCCCCTTGTTACATTGCCTTTTCCTATCTTTATGGTCTGAGACATCAAGCCGTATCGCCGCTTTTCTTTGATAGAGGTCTGCTTTAATGCACCTATGGCGTCTAAGTGCCCCTTTTTCGAGGGGAGCCGGTCCGTGTGGTAGAGGGCGAACAAAGGATAGCGTGCTTGTGTTGGAAGCGAGCAAGCGGGTGAACGAATCACCAACCGAACTAGCCACTCGGTAACTAGGAGCATCTCTTCATAGCTGCGATGCTTCGAGCTTCTGGGCCTCGTGAACCACAATGGAATCTCGTGATCCGAGTGTAGGGCGAATCAGCTACCACGTCCCGGCGAAATCTTACCCGATTCTTGCCACTCTCGCACAAACCTTAGTACGTTTCTGACCTAGCCGGTGGCGTACTATAGGGGGGAGTCTAAATACCGTGCGCCCATACTGGTGCGGACCGTTCTTGCCTTTGGGAATCTCTGGCTGCCGGTCTGCTTCACATGGATCCCCCGCCCCGTTTGAGTGCTTGTTCCTGAGCTTCATCTCCCTCCGTTTGACTTCAGTCTTAGGAGTTGGATGGAATCCCTTCTCTAATCGTTCGTAACAAGGTAGCCGTAGGGACACCTCCGGCTGGGTTGAATCCTTCGCCATTTTTGATAAAAGCTATTCCTGATTCTTTCTTGTACGGGATTCGTTCAAAAGATGAAACTTATCCCAATAGTAAAGATATGCCACCTCTGTTAAATCATTAATTCAGTTAACTTCCTTAAATCATTAAATCACTTTCTTTAACACTTCGTACCTCGGGTCACTTCGTTCACTCTTTCTTTGTGGCAAATGTCGGGGAATCGAAAACTAAACGTTATCGCCTTGTTCCGATTCCGAACTCTGAAACCAATTCTTTAATACTTCGCTTCGCTCCTTGCCATTAATACGAAGTATTAACCTTCTAAGGCAAATTGTCTTAAAGGGTAATTGGCTTCTATGAATGACTTTAGACTTAAAAGTGAGGTTGAAGAATTCAAGGGTAATTGTCTTCAAGGGGAATTGGCCAATTGACATTGCCTTGTGAGGCCAATTTCCCTCACTTTGAATAATATAAGAATGGCGTCATGGGGCACTTTATGTGCTCCGGGCGGGTGGTGTGGTTACCACCTACTCTTTGGATCGCCGGTCCGAGGGGTGCCACGAGGCAAATACTTCGGTTGGACTAATGAGACCGTCTTTGGGACAGGATCCCGGGTTGATTTAGTCTGATATGAGGTATTAACCTCAATCTATCACTGGGTAGGTGAACCCAGTATAGAGTCCTTTGGTTGACTTCCAAAGGTGCCCTCCTATGGCCCTCCATGAGAAGGGTCATGTGGGTGAGTCCTGGTAGAGATGGTCTTAATCTTAGCTGCGGACAGGCGTCCGTGGCGTCAGTGGGTGTCGCGGAAGCCCCTGGGAGAGTAAGCAAGCTACCTCAGTCCCTAAATTGGAAGCTTACAAAACGACACCATG